GAGCTATCAACCACTCGGCCACCTCTCCGAAAGATTATTTCTATTTTATTATTTTTTTTTTTTTATTTTCTAACGAATAGAACATGGATATATGAGTTGATACCATTACGACCTATATATATAAAGATATCCGGTGCGATCCTATGGGTCTAGCTATCGATCTGTATATATATAGATAATGATCTGGCGGGCCTCTTTTAATGAAGTAAAAAAAAAAAATACCTTTCCTTCGATCTCATGCCTTAATTTAATAAGGTGGTAAAAGGTGCTAATAAGTCATACAGCATTAATAGATTCGTGGTAAAATCCCTCTATGATACGTTTTATTAGAATTTTTGGCTGATACAATTTTTTGGCCGATACCAATAAAGGGATCAAATGGTATATAGTTTCTTTTGTTGATAGATTGGAGGATTAGAAAGATGACTATTGCTTTCCAATTGGCTGTTTTTGCATTAATTGCTACTTCAGCAATCTTACTGATTAGTGTACCTGTTGTATTTGCTTCTCCTGATGGTTGGTCAAATAACAAAAATGTTGTATTTTCCGGTACATCATTATGGATTGGATTAGTCTTTTTGGTGGGTATCCTTAATTCTCTCATCTCTTGAACCTATTTGTTCTATTTAGATCCAAAAATGAAATGATCCCCTCCTAATTCTTTCATTTTCAGGTTGTGAGACACATTAAAATGAAATATAAGTCCCCAAAATGCAAATAAAGAAAAAAAAATGAAAGGGAGGGGTCAAACAAACTTCTTATATTTAACTATTTAAAAATGAAATTAAAAAAAATATATATATATATATTAATTAAATAATTTTATTATACTATTTGTTTATATTTATAATATATTATTATTTATAAATAGTAGAAATTTTCTATAATATTTATAATACTATTTTGATAATAATATTTTTTTGATAATAACAATTTTATTATTATTAAAATTGAATGATTATAATTTTAAATTTATATATTCTAATTTCACTATATAGTTATTGTTAACTATATAGTATTTCTATTAGAATACTATCTAATTTTATACAATTCAAATTTGATATTATTCTAATTACTATTAATATTTTCTTAAAAAGAATCTAAATTCATTTTTTATTAAATGAAAATAAATTTTATTAAATGAAAATAAGCATTTTGCAATTACTCTGAAAAACAAAGGAGTATCTGATCTAACTCTGCACAAATATGGCCCATCCATTGTGTATCAAGAACAAGCGGCTATAGTTGAATGGTAAAATTTCTCTTTGCCAAGGAGAAGATGCGGGTTCGATTCCCGCTATCCGCCCAGGGTAATGGGTTCATTTTTTTTTTAATAGGATAAAGAATTAAGTATAGTTGACAGTGATAGTAGAGTGGTTCTATCCTCTTCACTTCTATACTATTCCCTTCTTTTCCTCCTGCCCACCCCAAAATAAAAAGAAAAAAATAGTAATTAATTACTAGTTACCGGAGTCAAACCTCCGTTTTTTGTCAAAAAAAATGTTGCGGAGACGGGATTTGAACCCGTGACCTCAAGGTTATGAGCCTTGCGAGCTACCAAGCTGCTCTACCCCGCGACGAAGAGAGGGACTGGGAACTAATGGACAAAGAAGGATTGAGTACACCCCTCTACCATATGGGTACAAATAGAATAGCCTATTTATACAGAATGGTAAAGGGGCTCCTCTATGATCATAGAAATGAATATAAAAAATGAAACGATATTTTAATGCTTACCAACTTGACCTTGTTGCTCCAGGCAACAAACATGCATGAACCATTTCACGAAGTATGTGTCCGGATAACCCAAAGTCTCGATAGTTAGCTCTCGGTCTTCCGGTTGAAAAACAACGTCGATGAAGACGTGTAGGTGCACTATTACGCGGTGGGGATTGTAACTTTCCGTGAATTTTCCATTTCTCACTCAACAATGGAACTTTACCTATTTCTTTTTTGGGGGATCGACGAATCAAATGATATTTTTGTTCCAATTTTTGCCTCTTCTTTTCCCTCTGAATTAAACCTTTTCTTGCCATAATGGTTCGGTTCTTCCTATTAGTATCAATGATAAAAGTCGGATCCTAGATGTAGAAATAGTAGAAATATAAGAAGGCGGACCCCCTTCTGCATCGAAAGAAATGACATTATCGAGGATATAACACATAAGAATTAACCAAATTTGCCTGATGTAGAGGCAATCAAGAAAGCCGCGTAAGTGAATATATAACCTACAGAAAAATGGGCTAATCCAACCAATCTTGCTTGCACAATGGAAAGAGCTACTGGTTTATCTCTCCATCGAATTAAATTAGCCAAAGGTGTGCGTTCATGAGCCCATGCTAAAGTTTCAATCAATTCTTGCCAATATCCACGCCAGGAAATTAAGAACATAAATCCAGTAGCCCAAACAAGATGTCCAAATAAGAACATCCACGCCCAAACTGATAAACTATTCATACCAAAAGGGTTATATCCGTTGATAAGTTGTGAAGAGTTTAAC